AATAGAAAGAAGTATTTTGATTGCCACTATAATTTTGAAAATGAACATTTAAATGACCTTCAAACGTAAGTAAATAGATGCGAAACATATAAAATGCGGTTAATCCTGCGGTAGCCCAAGCTATTATTGCGAAAATTGGCGAATACAACCAACTATCATTAAGAATTTCATCTTTTGACCAAAAACAAGCAAGAGGCGGAATACCACAAAGAGAAAGTGTACCTAATAAAAAAGAGGTTTTAGTAATCGGTACATGTTTTGTTAAACCACCCATAAAAACCATATTCTGACTTTTATCCGGAGAATAGCCAACAACAGTTTCCATTGAATGAATAATGGACCCAGACCCTAAAAATAATAATGCTTTGGAATAAGCATGAGTAATCAAATGAAATAAAGCACTTCGATAAGACCCCATTCCTAGAGCTAACATCATATAACCCAATTGAGACATTGTCGAATAGGCTAAACCCCTTTTAATGTCTTTTTGAGCAAGAGCTAAAGTAGCTCCTAATAATAATGTGATTATGCCTATCAACGAGATTAAATTCATTATATAGGGTATAACCATGAAAAGAGGGAGAAGGCGAGCTACAAGAAAGATCCCCGCTGCTACCATAGTAGCAGCGTGTATAAGAGCCGAAATAGGAGTGGGTCCCTCCATAGCATCGGGTAACCACACATGAAGGGGAAATTGTGCAGATTTAGCAACTGCACCGGTAAATAATAAAGCAGCACACAAAATAACAAAGGAAAAGTTGACTTCATTATTATAAATCAAGTTATTGAGTATTTCGAATAAATCCTGAAATTCAAAACTACCTGTTATACAATAAAACCCTAAAATTCCTAATAATAAACCAAAATCCCCTACACGATTAGTTACAAATGCTTTTTGACAAGCATTTGCTGCAGGAGGTCGCGTAAACCAAAACCCTATTAATAGATAGGAACACATTCCAACTAATTCCCAAAAAAAATAAATTTGTATCAAATTTGAACTAGTAACTAATCCCAACATGGAAGTACTGAAAAAACTCATATAAGCAAAAAATCTCAAGTATCCTTGATCGTGAGCCATATAATTATCACTATAAATAAGAACCATGATTCCAACAGTAGTGATTAACATTGACATAATAGAAGTAAGTGGATCGATCAAGCAGCCAAATTCTAAAGAAAAATCATTATCGAGTGTCCAAGACCATACATATTGGTGGATAGAACTGCTATTTATTTGCTGAATAGACAGATTAATTGAAAAAATCATGACTATACTTAACAATAAGATACTTGGAAAAGCCCACATACGACGAAGATTTTTCGTTGCTGTCGGAAAAAGAAGAAGTCCCACTCCTATTAACATAGGAATTGGAAGTGGAACAAAAGGTAAAATCCACCCATATTGATATGTCTGTTGCATAAAAAAATTGAAATTCGTAATTAAATTTTTCCGATTTATCGGACCTTACTTCTTTTGAAAGGAGTCAATAAAAAAATGAAAATATGCACTAAGCTTAACTTAACTTAAAATATAAAAAAGAAAAATTTTTCATTTTTCTTTCTTTTTACTTATTCTTTCTCTTTCTGAATTTCTTCTAAATATTTCAAATATTCAAATCAAGAAGTTACAATTGGTCAAATCATATAAAAGACAAAGATTAATTATGAGTCTCCTTCGAATTTGAAAATGCAAGTCAAATTTTGACAAGTTACTAAAAATATTCTTCTTGTTTTTTATTTTTTAGAAAAATTTTATGCGATTTTACCATATCGTTCATATTCCATTCTTTTAGAATTTTAGAAAAAAAATTATCTAGAAAAGCGCAGATTTTTTTAAACAATAGATGTCTTTCACATCCAGCTATACCAATGAGTAATCTCTTAATTTTTATTTAAATGGCAGTTCCAAAAAAACGTACTTCTGCATCAAAAAAGCGTATTCGTAAAAATTTTTGGAAAAGGAAAGGCTATTGGTCAGCGTTAAAAGCGTTTTCTTTAGGGAAATCTCTTTCTACCGGGATTTCAAAAAGTTTTTTTGTGCGACAAACAAATAAAATAAAAAAATAAGTTATTAAGAAATAAAACAGAACACCTTATAAAAATCTAAATTGACCTGACTTAAAAATTAAATTCTTCCGTTTCAAAAAGACAATTCTCAAATTCCATTTCCTGTTGAATTAATTCATAGGAAATGGAATTCTTCTGTTTTACTTTTACTTTAAACCGAATTTAAACAAAGTCTTTTTTTTTAACAAAAAAACACAAGATACTCACTTTCTTTTTAATATATTTTCTTTCCAGAATAGGAGTCTTATTTCCCCCAGCAACTTATTTGTACTATAAAAGATTTTTTTTTGCACAACTTTCTTACTTTTCTTTTGGATTTTCTGTAAATTCTTATATAGAATAGAGCCCATATATCTCTGGCCATCAATTCACGCAAAAACACTTAGTGTAAATTTTATGGATAAATATGTGTGAATTTTGAATAATCTAAAATAGGTTTTTTGTTCATTGATAAAACTTATTTTTTGGTTGTACTTTTTAAAATTAAATAAATCAAAAACATTTAATTTAAAAAATGTTTTTTAGAGGAAAGGTTCTATCCCTTAATTGATAGTAAGACTTTTTGGTTTTACAAGAATTCAAGTAAAGAAGATTCTCAAATACACAATAAAACTAAAACCCTAAACTAAAATAATGAACGTTCAAGGACATATTTGAACAGATTTTATTCATTGATTTGAATCTTTCCTGAAAATATTGCACCCAATTGAATTCTTAAATCTAGACGATTGCTTATTTATAGGCTATTATGAGGTCAAGACAAGCCGCTATGGTGAAATTGGTAGACACGCTGCTCTTAGGAAGCAGTGCTAGAGCATCTCGGTTCGAGTCCGAGTGGCGGCATGTCATTTCCTAAAAAAAGAAAATAGATCCTATAATGAATAATGAATTCAATTGCCGATTTCGATTTTATAATTAAGGAACTCTTTTTATGATATTTTCAACTTTAGAGCATATATTAACTCATATTTCTTTTTCGACTGTTTCAATTCTAATTACAATTCATTTGATAACCTTTTTTGTCGATGAAATCGTAAAACTATATGATTCATCCGAAAAGGGCATGATAACGACTTTTTTGTGTATAACAGGATTATTAATTTCTCGTTGGATTTATTCGAAACATTTTCCACTAAGTGATTTAAATGAATCGTTAATCTTTCTTTCATGGAGTTTTTCCTTTATTTATATAGTTCCGTATTTCAAAAAAAATCAAAATATTCTAAGCACAATAATAGGTCCAAGTGTTATTTTTTCCCAGGGCTTTGCTACCTCAGGCCTTTTAACTGAAATACACGAATCCACTATATTAGTACCTGCTCTTCAATCCGAGTGGTTAATAATGCACGTAAGTATGATGATATTGGGATATGTGGCCCTTTTATGTGGATCATTATTATCAGTATCACTTCTAGTCATTACAGTTCGAAAAAATAGAAAATTTTTTTCTACGAGTAATCATTTATTAAATTTAAATAAGTCATTTTTCCTTGATAAAGTCGAATACATGAATGAAGAAAAAAATATTTTAAAAAAAACTTCTTTTTTTTCTCCAAGGAATTATTATAAGTCGCAATTGATTCAACAATTGGATTATTGGAGTTATCGGGTTATTAGTCTAGGATTTCTCTTTTTAACGATAGGAATTCTTTCTGGAGCAGTATGGGCTAATGAAGCATGGGGGTCCTATTGGAGTTGGGACCCAAAAGAAACTTGGGCTTTTATTACTTGGATCATATTTGCAATTTATTTACATACTCAAACAAATCTAAAATTGAAGGGTACAAATTCAGCAATTGTAGCGTTTATTGGATTTCTTATAATTTGGATATGCTATTTTGGAGTAAATCTATTAGGAATAGGATTACATAGTTATGGTTCATTTACATTAACATCTAATTAAATTCAAAAAGGAGTTCTTACCACTTACCAATAGGAATAGAAAAGCATATAACACATATCAAACTTTGTGTGAACTAGGGAGAGCCTCGCGAATCAAAGTAACGGGTCTCTCCCTAGTTCACACAAAGTTTTTTTACTTAACACAAGAGAAGAAAAAGCGTTCTTTTTGTCATTGTACAACGAACCTTTTTATAAATGATAAGATTTTTTTCATTTTTTATTTATAAAAAAACTATCTAAAAAAAGAATTAGATAGGATAACTTCAACCTTTTCAACTGATAGTGAAAGAACGAAATCGGGGTACATACCAATACCTAGTACGGGTAAAAAAAAGGAGATCGAAAGAAATAACTCTCGCGGCCCAGAATCAAAAAAATAAAAGTTTGGGCCATTAAATATCTTGTATCCATAGAACATCTGGCGTAACATAGATAATAAATAAATAGGGGTTAATATAATTCCAATTGCCATTACAAAAGTAATTAGGATTTTTGTCATTAAAAGAAATTTTGGACTAGTAATTAGTCCAAAAAAGACTATTAATTCGGCAACAAAACCACTCATACCTGGTAATGCGAGGGAGGCCATCGAAAAGCTACTGAATATCGTGAACATTTTTGGCATTGGGATAGCTATTCCACCCATTTCGTCAAGATAAAGAAGACGTATTCTATCATAAGTTGTTCCAGCCAAGAAAAAAAGCGCAGCACCGATAAATCCATGAGAGATTATTTGTAAAAGGGCTCCGTTGAGTCCCATATCTGTGATAGAACCAATTCCTATAATTATAAAACCCATATGAGATACAGAGGAATAGGCTATTCTTTTTTTTAAATTTCGTTGACCAAGAGATGTTGAAGCTGCATAGATTATTTGTACTGCGCCCACTATTATTAACCAAGGAGAAAATAGAGAATGAGCATGAGGAAATAATTCCATATTGATTCGAACTAATCCATACGCTCCCATTTTTAATAAGATTCCGGCTAGAAGCATACAAGTACTATAATGCGCTTCTCCGTGGGTA